TTGTTGTTCAAAATGAAGGGTTTCATTTTTGTAATTTTCTAATTGTTCCAAACTAGAAGAAGTAGCATTAATCAAATTGGCTTTTTCTCGTTCTATCTCAGAGTATCCGTTCATTCGATACTCATCTGCTTCCATTTCTACTTTCCGTAAACGAGACCGGGCTCTTTCTAGCTGTTCAATGGCCCCTCTACGTAATTCTTCCGAATTTCGAATAGTACTCAAAATCCTCTGTTTTCGATTATCTAATAAATCGTTTAATGAAAGTAGATTATCTTACCATTAATTTCACAACTTCCATGATCTCTTCCCGAACCAAACATGAATCTTTCGATTCATTTGGCTCTCACGCTCAATTTTTTATTTTATGGACATTCCCGTATATTTTTTTAATATAATGAGCCTATCCTCTCTATTTCTGTTTATATTCAAACATATCAAAACCGATACAAGAACAGAATATTAGGAGGACTCTTCCGACCAGACAAAAAATCTATAATTGTCAGCAAAGTTGTTTCTTTATTTGTTCTTTATTTCATTGAAAATATAGAAAATTTGAATTGATTTCCTTTTTTATTCAAATCCAAAAATTCCCCCTTTTTATACATAACATAGGTTGCCGATTCGGCATTGGATAATATAATAAAGGGCAAGGCGCCCTTTCTTTATTCTAGTAAATGGTTCAAATCATTTTATCGATATGAGTGTTCTATATCGGAAAAATTATCAACTATTCTTTTTTAAACCATTTCGTTATTAACGTAGTGGTAGAAAGAGTACCATGTTGTGCCCGGACTTCAAACAGTTTAGCTTTAACCATGTTAATGGTCTCACATTATTGGTTGGTTGATAGAGAATCAAAGTTAACTTACCAATGAATAACGAAATGCTATGGTTCTTACATATTATTTATGAATTTACTCAGAAGGAATTCGTCGAGATTATGCACTTTTTTCCTATTTATCCTATAAAAATATAGAATAACATAAATAAAGTGCAGTCGGTTAGATCCAACCTATTCGTGAAATATACAACTCGCACACACTCCCTTTCCAAAAAAAATCAATACACCAAGCACTACACTTAGATTTATTGGATTTGTTGCTAAAATATCGGTATTAAACCTGAAACTCCCGGCGGATGGCCAGTGGCCTAAGGAAACGAAAGAATCGGTTACATTTTTCATATGCTCTCCTCTTATAGATAGGACTAAGAAAGAACAGAGTTCTTTTTGTATCACTTGACTCGCCCTTTTTTTATCGATTTCTTTTTCTTAATTTCCCGTTTTTTTTAGGAATAAAGTATTGATATAATTCACAGAAGCAAATGGCAACGAGTTAATAAAATAAGAAAAAAGTAGGTAACGTACTTTTTTACATTTTCATTCTAGGATTAAATTAAACAAAAGGATTCGCAAATAAAAGCGCTAATGCCACGACCAGTCCATAAATTGTTAAAGCTTCCATAAAAGCTAGACTAAGTAATAAAGTACCTCGTATTTTTCCTTCTGCTTCTGGTTGTCTCGCAATACCTTCTACGGCTTGGCCTGCAGCAGTACCTTGACCAACTCCAGGTCCAATAGAAGCAAGCCCTACGGCCAATCCAGCAGCAATAACGGAAGCGGCAGAAATCAGTGGATTCATGATGATAGGTTCCTCGCACCAAAAAAAAATGGTTAATGATACAATCAACCAATGAATTATTACTTATTTGATCACAAAAATCTATTGAGTCGAAGTAACTAAAACTTCGAATAAAATCAAAAAATAATGAAATTAATATAGAAATATAGATAGAGATAACCCCTATATAACTAGTATATATCTAATATCACATATACATTTGTTTCTTTCATAACGTAAACCGCCCGCATTTTCTTTTTATATTGAATCGGATTCTAGAAGAATTTTTCGAAAAATATACAGGGGCTGTGGCTGGCCTTATAAACATTCCATATATCTAGTGGTGACCCCCACTAACCCATCCGCCATTTCGTAATATCGTCTATCTTTCCTCCTACAACTCTAGTCGTATATATATATGTATTTATATCTATTATGTTCCTCAACCAAGAACCAATCTTGAACTATGCATTGCCTCAATTGGGATAAGCTTAAAAATAAAGACTATTTCGAAAACTAATCAATGATGACCCTCCATGGATTCCCCTATATAAGCCGCGGCTAAAGTTGCAAAAATAAGAGCTTGAATACCGCTTGTAAATAATCCAAGAAACATGACAGGTATAGGAACTACTAAAGGTACTAAAGAAACAAGAACAACAACTACTAATTCATCAGCTAATATATTCCCGAAAAGTCGAAAACTAAGAGATAAAGGTTTTGTGAAATCTTCTAGGATGTTAATTGGTAAAAGTATTGGAGTTGGTTGAATGTATTTTCCGAAATAACCCAATCCTTTTTTGGTAAGACCCGCATAAAAATATGCTACTGACGTGAGTAAAGCTAAAGCAACAGTAGTATTTATATCATTTGTGGGGGCGGCTAGCTCCCCATGAGGTAACTGTATAATTTTCCAAGGTAAAAGGGCACCTGACCAATTCGAAACAAAAATAAATAGGAACATAGTTCCAATAAAGGGAACCCAAGGGCCATATTCTTCTCCAATCTGGGTTTTGCTCAAGTCTCGAATAAATTCAAGGACATATTCGAAGAAATTCTGACCGTCGGTCGGAATGGTTTGTGGATTCCGAACAGATATGATGACTGAACCTAATAAGATAGCAATTACGACCCAAGAAGTGATAAGTACTTGGGCATGAATTTGTAAACCTCCTATTTGCCAATATAAATGTTGGCCTACTTCTACACCTGATATATCGTATAACCCTTTGAGTGTTTTAATGGAACATGGTATAACATTCATATTGTCCTCTGACAGAAATCGAACTGAAAAAAAGAATTATTTTGATTCAACCATCCCTTTCTCGATTCATCTACTTTCATCATTAATCATATAGTTAGGATACCAAGAAATCACATAACATAATATCAATATCCCATTTTATCTCTTTTTAAAAATGAAAGACAAGATATAGTAACCGATCCAATAAATCAAAATAATTAACTAATCTTATTATTATTATTCTTAATCATAACATAATCAACGACTTCTTATATAGCTAGAACGGCCCTCACAAATTGCGGATACCAATTTGTTAAGAATCAATCGGATTGAAGCTATAGCGTCATCGTTGGCTGGAATCGAAATATCTGCGAGATCTGGGTCACAATTTGTATCGATTAAACAAATCGTCGGAATTCCCAAAATGACACATTCTCGAAGAGCTGTATATTCTTCTTGCTGATCAACGATTATTACAATATCGGGCAATTCAGTCATATATTTGATCCCGCCCAGATATGTTTGCAAAGTAGATAATTTTCTCTTCAACATTGCTGCATCTCTTTTAGAGAGACGGTTGAGTTTCCCCATCTTTTGTTCTGCTCTTAAGTCTCTGAACTTATGAAGTCTCGTTTCCGTAGTGGACCAATTAGTTAACATACCGCCGAGCCATTTTCTATTAACATAATGACATCGAGCCCTTATTGCAGCTGATGCTACTAAATCCGCTGCTTTATTTTTGGTACCAACAATTAAGAAGTTTTTTCCTCGACTTGCTGCATCAAAAACTAAATCGCAGGCTTCCGATAAAAAACGAGCAGTTCTAGTGAGATTTATAATATGAATACCTTTACGCTTTGCAGAGATGTAAGGGGCCATTCTAGGATTCCATTTCTTAGTACCATGACCAAAATGAACTCCTGCTTCCATCATCTCTTCCAAATGGATGTTCCAATATCTTCTTGTCATCTTTCCCACGCTTTCCTTTTTTTTTTAACAAATAAATAATTGTTCCTACGGAACCTTCTGCCGGAATTGGCCGTTGATACACAGCCCAAACCATTAATTTTTTTTTATTACTTAACTTAATTTCTTCATTTTATTTAGTACCCAATCAATAACTAGTAAAGTAAAAAGAAAAATATCTCCTTAAGAATTATGAATTCGCTTAAATGATTTTTCTGGTGTGTCATAGAAATTGCTTGGGGCGCAAGAACAAAAAAATTCTCTATGGTGTAACAAAATATCTCTCATTTCCAACTCGAATAGATTTTTCTTTTTTATTTCCAAATGAATGTCTTGCTTTGAACGGTGCACTAATTTTTTGAATCCAGTACCGACAGGGATAATCCCCCCCAAAATAACATTTTCTTTCAGACCCTTCAACCAATCAATACGACCCCGTAGAGCAGCTTTTGCCAAAACTCTAGCAGTTTCTTGAAAACTTGCTTCGGATATGAAACTTTGAGTATTCAGAGAAGCCCTCGTTATTCCCAATAAAATTGCCCGATAACAGATTGCTTCGTCTAAAGCACGCCCTGCTCGTTCCGCTCGCAACAATCCGATTAGTTCTCCAGGTAAAAAAACATTAGACATTCCATCTTCTGAAACCAACACTTTTGATGTTACTTGCCGTACAATAATCTCTATATGTCTATTATGGATCTGTACCCCCTGGGATCGATAAACCTTTTGGATCTTATTAACCAAAGAGATACGACTTTGGGCTATGGTTAGTTCAGCTCCAATTAAGAATCCCCAAGGAATTCCAAGAACTCTTGGTATACGCTCGTTCCAACCTTCAACTCTCCTTTCAAGGTTCATCGATATTGAACCAATCGAGCGCACTTCTAAGATTTGTTCCACTTTTGGAAGACCTTGCGTTATGTCACCAGATCGGGATTTTTCATATATAAATGTAACTAATGTATCTCCTTCAGAAAGGGTTTCTCCATAATGTCCATGAACAGTCGCTCCTGGAGTGGCCAAATAAGGCTTAGCTGATCTTATAATTAAAGAGTCAACATGAACAATGAAAATTTGACCAGATTTTTGTATGTGTGGTCCATATTTAAATAGACATATATTTTCACAAATAAATTGTCCAATGCTAATTATTGTGGATGTCTCTTCACAATAATTGTAATGTAGAAAGCACCAATTCAAATGGGATGGATTCAAAATGATGTTATTGCATGGACTGGGATTATAAATCCTCCTATTTTCATCTATTAAACAGTATTTAAGTACTTCAAGTACTTGGAAAGTCTGTTTAAAATTGTCAAGTAGCCAATATTTGTTTAACAAGATCTGATTATGAGTTATTAAATGGTAAGATGAATAAAAGTTCACTATTTTAGGTACTATTGTACCTAAGGGACCCAACAAACCCCTAATTGGAGTTATGGGATTCGATTCTTTTGCCACATTGTTATATTTCGAACCGTTGAATGGACCAACTCGAAAACAATTGAATGATGACAAAATTCTCAAAGATTGGCCTTCCTTATTTCGATTCAACAACGTACCAATAGTTCCTTGATGCTGGGTAACTAATGGAATCTTCACTTTGGAATAAAAAGGATTGATATTGGTGCGATCTAATCCATTATCAGGAATCAATCCCGAACCTGCCGTATCGTACCTTTTTTCGGTATATGAAATAGTAGACTTGACTAATTCAATTCTTATGAAATCACGAATCAGATCATTTGCCCTTACTTCAACAAAGGAAGCATGAACCTCTTCCATAGAACCGTTTTTTTCTTGGTCCCAATTCAATACTAAGCAAGTCCGAACTAATTGAATACTTGTGTGATAAATTCCTCGAATTGACTTTCCATTTCCATAAAGGATATAATTGACAACTCTAAGCTGGACATTTTCTTTTTCCTGCAAGAGATCTTGAGGGAAAAGTTTTGCTAAATTTATCCCATCAGCTATTTCATATGTGACTACGGGTCGAACCAAAACAAAATACTTTTTTTTGATAGGTGTGATCCGTTGGACATAGATCCAATTTTTGGATTTTGTTTTTGATTCCTTAGAATTTTTTTTTTCCGTTCCTGGTGGTATCAAAATGCCACTGTGTCTGGATATCTTATCTGTCTCTCCGGGAAAATGAATATCTCCAGAAAAGATTTTCAGTTCAATACTTTTTTTTTTTCTCTCCACTCGGACTAATCCACCTACTCGGCTTCTTGTATTTGTATTTAAAGCGAGTTGTGTATCTACTCCAATGATACTATTGTTCCGGACCATTATAGACGAAGATCCGGGTAAGATATGCACCTCTTCGGGAATAAAAAAAAACCGATCCACTTTCATTTGGTATTTCGGACTCAATTCTTTTGCTCCTCGATACTCAATCAAATCTTCTTTTTTGACTATTGAATCCACCTCCGCGGTCCAATATTTAGTAATTCCCGAACTCTTTCTTCTGTATCGTGGATCATCAAAATAAGCAAGAATACTATTTCTACGTAAAATACCATTTATGGGTATTTCAATCGAAATACCAAAAGAGGGTATTAATTCTTTCTCTCGTTCTTGATCGTATTGTAATGGGATGAGAAATCTATTTCTTCGTCTTTTCGCCAAGAAATCAGAATTCTCTTGGAGAATCGAAGGGTATATGAAATTCCAATGACCATTGGATATAATTCGATCAAGTCTTGAATAATCAAGAATTTCCCTATATTTTTTACGAGTACCAGAAGGATCCAACAATTTATGTCTTACTCGATCCTTAGTAATTGAGAGGTCAGAGCTATATCTTTCGTCGACAGAAAAAGAATGAACATTCATTTGATCTTGATCCTTGTGAAGCGAAAAAGACACTATACTGGATCTGCACGGACCCCCCGCTAATATCCATAAATGACTTGTTTTTGGTAATAGATGAACATTACTATATGTATATTCAGGTGCGTGGTAGACATCAGTACTCCAGTGCATTTCTCCCTCTGATTCAGAATAAATATGTTTTCGAACCCTCTCTTTAAAATGAAAAGTAGACGTTCCGGCACGAATCTCGGCAATCACTTGTTCAGATTCTACATATTGATCATTTTGAACTAAAATCAAACTTTTTGGTGGAATATTCACACTATGTATAATATCCCGACTCTCAATAGTTACATACAAGTCTATAGAACATAGAAAAGCAGGATGCCCATGACGGGTACGTGTGGGATGAACCAAATACTCATTGAACTTTATTTTTCCATTAGAAGGAGCTCGTACATGTTCGGCAGTACCGCCTGTGAATACTCCACCCGTATGAAAAGTTCTTAATGTTAGTTGAGTCCCCGGTTCCCCAATTGATTGACCCGCAATAATACCTATGGCTTCCCCCAACTCGACCAGGTCGCCGTGAGTGGGGCTTCTGCCATAACATAATTGACAGATCCAAGATGTATTCCTGCAAGTAAAAGGGGTTCGAATATATATTGGTTGTGCTCGAAAGGTTATGAATCGATTGGCAAGTCCAATCCCAATATCTTGATTTCGAGCGGCAATGCATCGTATCCCCATATATATATCGTCTGCTAATACACGACCAATTAGGGTTTGAACAAAAATTTTTTCTGTCACCCCGTTTCGAGGACTCACGGAAATAGCTCGGATAGTACCACA